TTATTCATCAGAAGAGATGTGCCTTTTGAAGCCAGAATCCATTTTCCTTGATACCTAACATAATGCATAAAAGGATCCTTAAAGAACCATAGGATCCCTTTCAAAGGCTTAGTAAAGCCTTTTCCAAGATATTCTATCTTTCCGTAGAAATATACTCGTGCAAGAAAGGCTCCGTAAGATGTTGATCGTAAATGAGAGGATTGGTTGCGGAGAAAAACGAAGATGGATTGATATTCACACACATGGCAATTATATAGTAACAAGAAGAATCTTTTACTTGTTTTAAAAAATTTGTAAACGGATTTTTTTTGAATAATAAGACTATTAGAGTTACGATACTCATAAAGAAAGACTCGCAATAAATGCAAGCAAGAGGCATCTTTTACCCAGTAGCGAATACTTTGAACCAAGATTTCCAGATGAACGGGGTAAGGTATCAATATATCTAACACATAATTTAAATGTAAAAATGGGTCCTCTAAAAAAGAAAATATTGAATGAATTGATCGTAAATTTTTCAAATTTTTGACTTCTGTTTCTTCTCGATAAATTAAGAATTGCCTAGAAAATGGAATTTCCACAATGACTGCAAATCCCTCTGAGATCAGATGAGAATACAAATTTTTCTTGTGTCCAATAAATTCTTTTTGGTTAGAATCATTAACAGGACTCAAATGATTCTGTTGATACATTTGAGTAACTAAACGTTTCACAGTTAGTAAACTGTATTTTGTGTCATAACCTCTATTTTCCAACAAAATAGACCTATCAAAATCGAAATCATGATCATGTACAAATGCATAAATATATTCCTGAAAAATAAGTGGATATAAGAAATCGTCTTGCCAAGATCTAAACAAATCTAAATATCCTTGGAATTGCTCCATTTAAAATAAGATCCGAAACAAAAGTAAAAGTAGGGGGTTTCTTAGGTTATCAAATGATACATAGTGCGATACAGTCAAAACAAGGTATCCTTGTAAGAACTAATAGAGATGAGAACTAATAGATACCTCGGAGACAAATATACTTATCAACGGACTCGCTATCTTTTTTCCATCTAATCGGTCTTTCTTTATAGGAAAAGAAGATGGTTAGAAATCCTTTATTTTTTCAACCCAATCGCTCTTTTGATTTTGGAAAAGTATCCTTATCAATATACTGTTTCTTCTACACATTTATCTATACCCTAAAATGGGGAATGACTACTAGTTAGGATTCACGAAAAAATGGATAATAGACTTCCAAGAAAAAGCTTCCCGCATCAGTCACCAATATATTTTTAACATTTATATAGGGCGGGTAATCATTCCAATTAAGAACACAAGCTCGTTGCTTTTTTTTCCTCCAATTAGAGCCATAAGGCTCGATCCATGTATTCAATCAACCTAACTTTGTATTTCTTCGTATCGTTCCAAGAATCCAAACAGGGAGTTTCTAAGAACGAAACAATCTCATAATTATTCATTGATACGACATGCTCTTTTTTCCATTCATTACTTTCAGGATCAGTCGTGGTCTCACAAACTCTACCGATGATGTGGACGAATCCTTGCTTCATCCAAATGTGTAAAAGATCCTAGCCGCACTTAAAAGCCGAATACTCTACCGTTGAGTTAGCAACCCAAATAGATATAGATCTATCTACCATTGAATTATAGTTGTTCATTACACTCTTGTCAATATGTATGTTAAAAAAATTCAATTATTTGTAGAATGTAATAAATAAATTCAATTGCATAAAGAATGCAAACTAAATTCGAAAAGAATTTTTCTTTATTAAAAAAAATGCAAGAAAATTTCAAATACAAATAAAAAAAAATAGATTTTAGATCACTAGAAAATCGAAGTATGTATAAAGTTTAATAAAAAACTTGTGTTGGATTGGCACTATCTAACTAAGCTGCAGAAGTAGTTAAGGAGGTGTAGCTATATCAAGATCAACTTCTTCATTTGTTGACTTGGTATACATATTAGATTAATAACATAAAGTTGAATCATTCATTTTAAAATGGTATCCTATGGGAACAATAAGAAATAGAAGAGTAAGAGAAGGTGGGAATTACGAAGGAGAGGTCTTATACCAAATAATATATGAATCACCCCAATCTCTTTTTGAATTTAATTCAATTAACTCAATTAAAAACCTCTGCTTTCTTTAAAATATCATAAACGGTTTCCGTAGGTTGAGCACCCTTTTCAAGAAAATATAGAATAGCAGGAACATTTAAATAGGTTTGATTATTTATCGGATCATAAAGACCAACTTTCCGAAGATCTCTTCCTTCTCTTCGGGACCGAACATCAATTGCAACGATTTGATAAATGGCTCATTGGGATAGATTATATAAATAATACCCCCCTAGAAACGTATAAGAGGTTTTCTCCTCGTACGGCTCGAGAAAAAAGATTTTTTTGAGTTTAGCTATGGATATAAAATTCGAAAGAAAAAAAGATTCATAAAATCATCAAATTCAAATAAATTAGACTCGAAATTGAGCCCCCTTTCTATTCTTCTTTCGATTCTTCTTTTTTTGGAAAAAATCATTTGCACTCAGAACTCAAGTTGAATAACTCTCAAATAGCTCAAAAGAAAATCCTTTGGCATTTTTTGTTTATTGAGGAGTCTCTAACCCTTTTTTGTCTGACTTATTTAGACTCTATTGGAATTCTTCATTCCCATCTAGTCATTGATATAATTGACAATGGAAAGTGTCTTACCTTGTTTCGGAATCTTTTATCTTTTCTTTGAATCATTAGGTTTATACATTACTTCGTTGATCTCTAATCCTTTCAAAATGGTAGCAACATACCCCTTTTTTGACTTTTTATCAAACAAAAGAATCATACGAACGATTGATTCTCACACCATATACTTTTTATCGAAAAGGTTTTCTCAATTCCAAAAAATGTATTTTTGAGTCGAAACTTGATAGGATTGAAGCCTTTCAATTTCTCTAACCAAGATATACTTACGAAGTTGTTCTAACTTATTGATTAATATTAACCATAGATTCTTGCTCTTTAGCAATCAATTAATGCTTTCTACTCGAGCTCCATTATGTCCTATTTTACAACTTGAAAATGAAACAAACCCACTCAAAAAACTGCAGGTTATAGTATAATAGAACAGGGAATGTCGAGCCAAGAGCACTCTTTTTCTTAGAAAAAAATGATGGATATAAGAATCCACACCAGATCATGTCCTTCAAGTCGCACGTTGCTTTCTACCACATCGTTTCAAACGAAGTTTTACCATAACATTCATTCCTCGAATTTGGAACCGGTGTGCAATTGATTCAATTAGGGAATCATGAATAGTCATTGGTTGAATCTGTACAAAGCGATACTCTACTTAATTAAATATTAAATATTAAATTAAATATTAAATTAATAATTAATAGATATTTTAATACATATTTTATACTATATATCTAGTATCTCCCTAGATTCTATAGAATAGAATCTCATTTTCTTCAATCCTTAATCCATAATTTTCGACTAATTCGATTTTTTTGCTAAATAAATATATTATATTCTATATTTATTCTCTTTGAATTTTGAATTAGGAATTTTTTTTTATGATAAAATACACATACTCTGGGACGGAAGGATTCGAACCTCCGAATAGCGGGACCAAAACCCGTTGCCTTACCACTTGGCCACGCCCCACTAAAATATCGAATCTATATAAATAAACACTAATATTGTTAGTTTTTGTTCGTCAATTCCAGTACAAAAATCCATTAGATTGTTATTAGGATTTTCACACATGTAGTTTAGAATTAAACGGAATTTCTTGATCATTACATATAATTCAATTAAGATAATGTATGAAAGTATGATTTCTTCAATTCTCCAAAGAGAATAGAAGGATTTTTGATTGAGTAAGTGCAAAATAAAAAGAAGTATTTTTGATCTACTTTACTTTCTTTACTTTTCCCTTATCTTATATCAATAACTCAATCAAAATGGAATTATCTTCAAAAAATAAATGTCTGCTATGCTTAATATCTTTAGCTTGATCTGTATCTGTCTTAATTCTGCCCTTTCTTCCAGTAATTTTTTATTCGCCAAATTACCCGAGGCCTACGCTTTTTTAAGTCCAATCGTAGATTTTATGCCAGTAATACCTCTACTCTTTTTTCTCTTAGCCTTTGTTTGGCAAGCTGCTGTAAGTTTTCGATAAGATTTTCAGGCTTGTCCTAACAAAAGAGTTATTCGAGAAACAAATTTCGAATATAATAGATCAGATAAGTCTTACAGTATCAACTCTCGATTCAAATATATAAAGTCTTGGATAGCATCAACAAATTTGAATCATTTCGTTTATCGTTCTAGCAATTTTTACGTGAAAAACTCCCCAGGGTCTTCCACAATAAAGAATTAGGCGTAGTAAAGAGTTTTTTTATACTAGGAAAGGGACTTTTCCAAAATACATTTAGAAATTAGAATTTTTTTTTCGATTTACAGAAACTACTTCAATTTTCGGTGTCAAAGTCAAAATAGGATATATGGGAGAATCTATTCTCTTTTTTGAAAAAAAAAAATATCTTGGAAATTGCGTAATGCTTACTCTTAAACTCTTTGTTTACACAGTAGTGATATTCTTTGTTTCTCTCTTCATTTTTGGATTTCTATCTAATGATCCGGGACGTAATCCTGGACGCGAAGAATAAAAAAAAGAAGGGTTTGCTTACTTTTTTGTTTTTTTTTGGAAATTCTCTTTGAATTTTTCTCTTTATTAAGTTCGGATAAAGAATTAATCAAAAGAGTTCAAAAAAAAATTCGAAATAAACTAGTAAGTCATCAACAAAAACGGAAAGAGAGGGATTCGAACCCTCGGTACAAATCACTCGTACAACGGATTAGCAATCCGCCGCTTTCGTCCACTCAGCCATCTCTCCCTATTCAAAAATAGTCACTATAAACAAATTTTTATTTATTACTATAGTTAGATTCCACATAATATATGGATTGAAAAACCATTTACTTTTTCT